AGATAACAAAGATATAATTCAAAAATTTACTTTTTTTACGAAAATTCTCTCAATTTCAATTTTACATAAATAGGCGTTTCCGTTTTCAAATGGAATCTATAAGATCGTTCTAGTAGACAATATTTTAATTCGAATTTTGAAAGTGGGGGGGGGCGGAAGTTACGTATACAAATCCAAGAACTTCTTAATTACATGTACATCTGTAGTTATATATATTACTATATATAAATATAATGTAATACAATAAAGAAGGAGGATTTCAAATGCGGGATCTAAAAACATATCTTTCCGTAGCACCGGTACTAAGTACTCTATGGTTCGGTTCGTTAGCAGGTTTATTAATAGAGATTAATCGCTTATTTCCAGATGCATTAACATTTCCCTTTTTTTCATTCTAGTTATTAACACCAGAAAGGGGTGAAAAATTTAGAGATAAAATCAACGATCGGGGACTAATTATCCCCCCCACTTTTCTAATTCATTCTACAAAAAATAATTAGAAAAGTGGGGGCGAAAGGTAATAAAAATGAGGGTTCAGGATCCAATTAAATTAGTAATAGAACGAAAAAAAGTGTTGCTAGGGAAAGAGTATCCTATGAGATACTGAAAAAAAATAATAAGCAATACAAAGATTTTAAATATAGTTTTCACAAAATTATTGTTTATTATTATTTTTTTTTTACTAATTAATATTCATTGCAACGAAATATTTCATAATTTTTGTTAGTTAACAGCTTCTATTTTTTCTTTCTGGATCCTAAAATAAAAATAGAAGATTGAGGTGAATCATAAATTCAAAGGAGGTTTCATGGCCAAGGGTAAAGATGTTCGAGTAACAATTATTTTGGAATGTACCAGTTGTATTCGAAATGATATTAAGAAAGAATCGGCGGGAATTTCCAGATATATTACTCAAAAGAATCGGCATAACACTCCTAGTCGATTGGAATTGAGAAAATTCTGTCCCTATTGTTATAAACATACAATTCACGGGGAAATCAAGAAATAGATCAAATTGAGTGCTTGTATGTCAACTTTTATTTTAAGAACAGGAATAATGCTAATATCTATATATTATTACATATATATAAATATAAACAAATAAATCAATAGAAAGAAATCTAATCCTATACTTTTAATTCTATATAGAAATAGAAACCATTTTTATTTTGATCGGATCAAAATAAAAAAAGGATTTTAGAGAAAAGGAATCAAAAAATTATGAATAAATCTAAGCGACTTTTTACTAAATCCAAGCGATCTTTTCGTAGGCGTTTGCCCCCGATCCAATCGGGGGATCGAATTGATTATAGAAACATGAGTTTAATTAGTCGATTTATTAGTGAACAAGGAAAAATATTATCTAGACGGGTGAATAGAGTGACTTTAAAACAACAACGATTAATCACTATTGCTATAAAACAAGCTCGTATTTTATCTTTGTTACCTTTTCTTAATAATCAGAAACAATTTGAAAGAAGTGAGTCGACCCCTATAACTACTAGCCTTAGAACCAGAAAAAAATAGACTTATTCTTCAATTGAATAACAATTTCAATCTGAAGGAATTAAAAAAGAGATTAATGTTTTGTTCGAAAAATCCAATCAAGAATCCAAATTTGATTGTTACGTCTGTGTCTGTCATAAAAAAAAAGAAAAGAATTGTCGAAAAGAAAAAGAATAACTCGTTTTTTAGCGACTATATACTCTCGTTTTGTTTTGACGACTTTTTTTTATAATACTAATTTCTACTCTACCTTCCCCGAGCTCCTTAAAACTCTATTTCAAATATTTTCGTGGATTTCTTCCAATCCCCTTATTTTTTTATGTCATTCGAAATTGTAGAAAGACAACTCCTATTTAATAGAGCTATTTGTGCAAGTATTTTCCGATTAAGAAGTAATTGCTTCTTGTACAGATTGTGTATAAATTGGTTATAACTATAGACTACTCCCATTTCGTGAATTACGGCATTTATTCGAGTGATCCATAAACGGCGAAAATCTCTTTTTCTTTTACCCCTATCCCGATGAGCCGAAACTAAAGCTCTTATTCTCTGTTGAGTCATAGTTCGTGTAAGTCGTGAATGAGCCCCTCGAAAGCTTGATGCAAATAAACGAAGTTTTGTTCTACGCCTCCGAGCTATATATCCGCGTTTAATTCTAGTCATTGAATAAATCAAACTTTGATGAATAACTAATTCTTTTTTTAGTTATTATTTTCCCCTTTACTAGTCTATGAATAACCAAACGAATTATCCCAATGTATAAAAAAAATTCCAATGGCTTTTGCTACTCTAACCTTCCCTACCACTATTTTTTGCTAGGTATTTTCCTTTGCTTTGAAAGGAAAAATTTCCTTGATACTTGATATAAAAAAATAGAATAACTACAAAAAATAGTAAATAGAATTGGATAAATAGTGGGTTCCATCGTTTCTATGGTTACTTCTAAAACGGTGAGGTCCTCTCTATACACCGGAGCTCCTTCTTTTAATTAATCAAAACTATTGGTAACTTGTACAATTCACATTCTTTGGCTCTACCCCCTGAATATTCCAGTAATAGGTCTTTCACAATGAGATCCACTTTATACAGTAACGGTATTTCATTTTTAAAATTGATTTGGTCATTTACCCTGTTAGTCCGTTCTTTTCTTTCAAGAGTGGCATCTTTTTTCTAAAAAATGGAATTTCCCCCGCTTAGTGGATAATCATTTGTTATCATTGGGGGTTTTCTAAAAAATGGAGTTGATTGGATTTGCACCAATGTAAACCATAAGTTTCAGACACAATAGAATATATGAATGATCTCTATTTTTAAAATAATGAATAGAGTTCCTCCATTCTATTTTATTCACAGGTCCTGATCCTTTATATTTCAAATATATTTCAAAAAGAATTTCCTTTTTGTGGCTCAGTCTATGATCTAAACGAGTCGCACATACACCCGAGTACATGTTCCTCGTCGCTGAGGGCATCCCCGAAGCGCTGGGGATTTCGTGAGATTTCGGATTGGCTGTCTTGTATTTCTAATAAGTTGTTTAATGGTTGGCATACGGAATCATATAATATAAATAATGGGCTGGTTTAGATTAGTTCTAACCGGCTAATTCGGAATTACTTACTCTTTCATATTCTCTTCAATATAAACAAAATATTGAAGAGAATATGAAACTAAACCTTTAATCTAAAAAGATATAAAATTCGAAATTGTAGATTTGCATGAAATCGCTCCTATTTTTTATTGAACCGCTACAAGATCAACAATTCCATGAGCTTGGGCTTCTGTTGCTGACATAAAAACATCCCTTTCCATGTCTTCGGATACAACCCATATAGGTTTGCCCGTTCTTTGTACATAAACCCTTGTGATGGTTTCGCGAAGTTTTAATAGTTCTTCCGCTTCCAAGATAAATTCTCCCGTTTGTGCCTCATAAAACGAACTGGCGGGTTGATGGATCATTACCCTGATGATATAATAGAAAAGGTTCTTCTATTTCGCAGAATGAGGGATAACCAAAACCAAAAAAACAGAAAAAATTAAATAACCGTACAGGCTTTTTTTGTGCATTGCATACGGCTCCACAATGGAATTGACTTTTTTTACCTTTCCTTTTGGCGAAAGAAAACAAAATATAGGTTGTATTATACGCAGATCCAGAAATCATCCAATTACCATCCTTTTTTTTTTAGGAGTTAAAAAATACTATGATGGTTCCGTTGCTTTATATATCATTTTTTTGATTCGTCTATGATTCAGCAATCCCAAAGTGTCTTTTTTTTTTTCTTTTTTTATATAAATTTTGTAAATAAGCTTCCGATGTGAAAACAAAGTTTGTGACGCTGAAATGTGCCCGAATAGGTAAGATATCATTTGAACTACCTCTTCCTTATCTCATACTACTCTTTCAATATATAATCTAATTTTTTTAATCTAAAAAATTTCATATTGAATTCGAAGTGCCATGCTATTATTACTTAACTAATTCATATTTCCGATGGCGAAGGCATAGTATTTTTTTCTCGAAAATACAAAAAATCATTGGCGCCAAGCGTGAGGGAATGCTATACGTTTGGTAATTGCTCCTCCGACTAGAATAAAGGATGCTATTGAAGCGGCCAATCCCATGCATATTGTCTGTACATCGGGTCGCACAAATTGCATAGTATCATAAATGGCCATTCCAGATATTACCCATCCACCAGGAGAGTTTATAAACAAATAAAGATCTTTGGTATCCTTTTCGATACTGAGATATATCATAAGACTAATAAGTTGATTCGAGATTTCGGTATCAACCTCTTGGCCTAAAAAAAATAATCTTTCTCGATAAAGTCGGTTGATTAGGATAATATTTTATTCCTTAGGAGCCGTATATGCACCTTTTGGTGCATACGGTTCAACAAAAATTGTGAAAAAATCAATGTGTCGATTCCAACCTCCCCCTTTTTCATAGAAGGTTTTTCTTTCGAACTTATAACGGAAGGGCTTGCTCCCAAAAATAAAAGAAAAATGAAGTTTTGGCGCCTTTTATTAGATATTATAATCCTCTAATAAAACGATTGATTAAGCCTGTCAGACTCATTTGATTCATTGATATTTTTTTTCATCGAGATTCAGTTGAAATGGCGATGGTTTTTTCTTGTTCCTGAACGGGCTTCTTCCTTTTTTTATTCCATTTTTTAGGTTTATGCTCTACCCCGAGTAAAAGGAAAAATTTGCTCGATTTTTATTTGCACATATAGGACAAATGAACCAAATACCGCGTCTTTTTTTACTACTCTTTCTTTTTTTTTTCAATTCATTTCTTTCACATGTCTTCTGTCAAATAGTCAACAAATTTTTAATTATATTATTTAATTTGAGCAACAGTTTTAGATCACCCTGTTTCAATTTTTTTTTTAGAATTTTTTATAATAATTTTGCATATCATATAAGTAGTAATTATAAAAATATTATATATTAATTATCAATTGGGTTTTTGCTAAACGGAGCCTGGATACTTCATTTTATTAGTCCGATCGCGTAAACCATAAAAAATTTTTGATGATATAATATCAATCTAAATACTCCCTGCATTTAATTCCACTTTATTTTTTGCACTTCGTGTTACAAATTTTTGATAATTCAATCAATTTTTTTGAGCGAAACAGAGGATATCTCGATCGAGGGAGAAAATGGGGAAATCCCATATAGCCCAATATATCTGACAAGTCGCACTATATGTCAACCCAAGATGTATCTCCTTCTCCAGGACTTCGAAAAGATACTTTTGGAACGCCAATAGGCATGAAATGAAAAAAAAAAGAGAATGAAGTTCTCTATTTCACTTTGATGTGGAAACGTAAGATTGGGGTTTCAATTTTTAATACTATATATCCTTTTTTCCTACTTTATATCCTTTTTTCCTACTTTATTAATAATATTTAAATTAATGATATTTAATACATAAGTTGAAGAAGCTAAAATATAAAATAAAAGGAAAGTAAGAGAGAACCAATAAAAATAAAGGAAATTTGTTACGAACGGGCTTCTGAATGATCAATAAGAATAGCTATCTTGATTCATATAAAATAGGATTAACGCCCATTGCGTATTGGTACTTATCGGATATAGAATAGATCCGCTTCCCTTTTTTCCTATCAATCGGATTGTTCCATTATTACTAACAAAATAGAACAAATATTAATCCTTTATCCGAAATAATTACCTAAAAAGGGGGGGGGGGTACGTAGCATAATTTTTTCCAATGCAATAAAGTTACATAGTGTCTATTTTTCGTTGATAAAGGGGTATTTCCATGGGTTTGCCTTGGTATCGTGTTCATACTGTTGTATTGAATGATCCCGGTCGTTTACTTGCTGTTCATATAATGCATACTGCTCTGGTTGCGGGTTGGGCCGGTTCAATGGCTCTATATGAATTAGCAGTTTTTGATCCTTCTGACCCCGTTCTTGATCCAATGTGGAGACAAGGTATGTTCGTTATACCTTTTATGACTCGTTTAGGAATAACCAATTCGTGGGGCAGTTGGAATATTACAGGAGGGACTATAACGAATCCGGGTCTTTGGAGTTACGAAGGGGTAGCCGGAGCACATATCGTGTTTTCTGGCTTGTGCTTCTTGTCAGCTATTTGGCATTGGGTATATTGGGATCTAGGAATTTTTTGTGATGGACGTACAGGAAAACCTGCCTTGGATTTGCCCAAGATTTTTGGAATTCATTTATTTCTTTCAGGAGTGGCTTGCTTTGGTTTTGGCGCATTTCATGTAACAGGATTATATGGTCCTGGAATATGGGTATCCGACCCTTATGGCCTAACCGGCAAGGTCCAACCCGTAAACCCGGCGTGGGGCGTGGAGGGTTTTGACCCTTTTGTTCCGGGAGGAATAGCCTCTCATCATATTGCAGCAGGGACGTTGGGGATATTAGCGGGCCTATTCCATCTTAGTGTTCGTCCGCCTCAACGTCTATACAAAGGATTACGTATGGGCAATATTGAAACCGTCCTTTCTAGTAGTATTGCTGCTGTCTTTTTTGCAGCTTTTGTTGTTGCTGGAACTATGTGGTATGGTTCTGCAACTACTCCCATCGAATTATTTGGTCCTACTCGTTATCAATGGGATCAGGGATACTTCCAACAAGAAATATATCGAAGAGTTAGTGCTGGACTGGCTGAAAATCAAAGTTTATCAGAAGCTTGGGCTCAAATTCCTGAAAAATTAACTTTTTATGATTATATTGGTAATAATCCAGCAAAAGGGGGGTTATTCAGAGCAGGTTCAATGGACAATGGGGATGGAATAGCTGTTGGATGGTTAGGACACCCCGTCTTTAGAAATAAAGAAGGGCGTGAACTTTTTGTACGCCGTATGCCTACTTTTTTTGAAACATTTCCGGTTGTTTTGGTAGACGGAGACGGAATTGTTAGAGCTGACGTCCCGTTTAGAAGGGCGGAATCAAAATATAGTGTCGAACAAGTAGGTGTAACTGTTGAGTTTTATGGTGGTGAACTCAATGGAGTGAGTTATAGTGATCCCGCAACTGTGAAAAAATATGCTAGACGGGCTCAATTGGGTGAGATTTTTGAATTAGATCGTGCGACTTTGAAATCCGATGGTGTTTTTCGTAGCAGTCCAAGAGGTTGGTTTACGTTTGGACACGCTTCGTTTGCTCTACTTTTCTTCTTTGGACACATTTGGCATGGTGCTAGAACCCTCTTCAGAGATGTTTTTGCTGGTATTGATCCAGATTTGGATGCTCAAGTGGAATTTGGGGCATTCCAAAAACTTGGAGATCCAACTACAAAAAGACAAGCAGTCTGATGCAACATTGCTTTTTTCTTCTAGTTTTTGTTTGCGATTTGTAGGGTACTGTAGGAATCTTGATTTAAATCGCTCCCGTTTTTTTTTGACTCTTTTTCTTTCTTTCTTTATCCCGAGGGATATAAACAAAACAGGTATGAAAGCTATAATTGTAAACCACGATCAAATTTATGGAAACATTGGTTTATACATTTCTCTTAGTATCCACTTTAGGGATAATTTTTTTCGCTATTTTTTTTCGGGAACCACCTAAAATTTAAACTAAAAAATAAAATCTTTTTTCATTATCTTCATTGACGTAATCAGCCTCCAAATATTTGGAGGCTGATTACGTCAACTAGTCCCCGTGTTCCTCGAATGGATCTCTTAGTTGTTGAGAGGGTTGCCCAAAGGCAGTATATAGAGCATACCCAGTAAAACTTACAAGTAACCCAGATATAAAAATAGCGACTAGGGTTGCTGTTTCCATTATTAGAGAATTAAAAGACCACACTGGATCTATGCTAAGATCATTTATTTACAACGGAATGGTATACAAAGTCAACAGATCATAATGAATACAAAATAAGATTTATGGCTACACAAACTGTTAAGGATAGTTCTAGATCTGGTCCAAGAAGCACTAATGCAGGGCAGTTATTGAAACCATTGAATTCCGAATATGGTAAAGTAGCTCCTGGATGGGGAACGACCCCTTTGATGGGTGTTGCAATGGCTCTATTTGCGGTATTCCTATCTATTATTTTGGAGATTTATAATTCTTCTGTTCTACTGGATGGAATTTCAGTGAATTAGACTGAGAAGAATCTTGAAGTTCTAGCTTTTAGCTCGATACAAAAAAGTAAAGTATGTAGGTCTAACAATTTGAGCCTATTCTCCTTTGGTAGTTCGACCGCAAAATCTTTTTTTTCTGCATTGTATATTTCCGGAATATGAGTGTGTGACTTGTTAGAATTGACCCTATGAATAGTACAGAGAATGGAGTCTGTCATCTTTATTAAGATGGTTTGACTTCGTCGGATATTCATTCGAGTATCTGGAGCATGAAATAGATCAAATAGATCACAAAGTATTCGAACTATGATTCATACTTAATACTCAGACCTCGTAGCCGGACTTCTTTCCGTTCTATCTTATAAACTTTAATAAATCAAAAAAGTTTTCTGCTTTTAAACTCTTATTTGCATCAAAGGATAAACGCTTCTTTGTATTTTATGTTTTTAGGCATTATAGCTATTTTTTTTATTGAATAAGTGATGATCCAATGGTTCTCACTCAGTGAACTTTGGACTTTGAAGATTTCATTGAATTATCGTGGTTCTCATATGAATCTGAGGTTTCAATTGATTAGTTAAGTAGGGTCTTAACAAGAGAATTCCTATCAATAATAAAGAAAACAAGAAGAAATCCCTATCCCCGTTCCATACAAATACCAAATAAAAAAGACAATAAAGATAGGTAATCTAGAAGATTCAAGAGGCCTGTAACGATCAACACAACATAAAGACGAATGAGCTTACTTGATTTTTTGGCATTTAACCACAAAGAAGAGCTTTCGCATTTTGACTCGTTCATATCTTTAAATAATATTGAATGAGAGACAAGTTTAAAACTTTATATTCCATATCTGTTTCAATCAGTATTTGGGTCTTTTTTTTGTTTGAGCTGTACGAGATGAAATTCTCATATACAGTTCTTGGAGGGGGAGTAACCTTGGTTTACCTATCTCAATAAAGTTTATGATTGGTTCGAAGAACGTCTTGAGATTCAGGCGATTGCAGATGATATAACTAGTAAATATGTTCCTCCGCATGTAAACATATTTTATTGTCTAGGCGGAATTACCCTTACTTGTTTTTTAGTACAAGTAGCTACAGGATTTGCTATGACTTTTTATTACCGTCCAACCGTTACTGAAGCTTTTACTTCTGTTCAATATATAATGACTGAAGCTAACTTTGGTTGGTTAATCCGATCAGTTCATCGATGGTCGGCAAGTATGATGGTCCTAATGATGATCCTGCACGTATTTCGTGTATACCTCACCGGTGGTTTTAAAAAACCTCGCGAATTAACTTGGGTTACTGGTGTGGTTCTGGGTGTATTGACCGCATCTTTTGGTGTAACAGGTTATTCTTTACCCTGGGATCAAATTGGTTATTGGGCAGTCAAAATTGTAACAGGTGTACCTGATGCTATTCCGGTAATAGGATCACCTCTTGTAGAATTATTACGCGGAAGTGCTAGTGTTGGACAATCCACTTTGACTCGTTTTTATAGTTTACACACTTTTGTATTACCTCTTCTTACGGCCGTCTTTATGTTAATGCATTTCCTAATGATACGTAAGCAAGGTATTTCTGGTCCCTTATAAATAATATAGATTCTAGATATTTATAATTACTTATTACTTGGTGAAGGAATGATAGTATTTTATTGCTATAAATATGGATTATTAAAAAAATAAGACATGTAGTTGGATATTTCCCTTCAACTCTACAATATTTTATTAGTTTTTTTACATAAAAAGTTGGAGGGAATTCTATGAAGAGATAATGGATTATGGGAGTGTGTGACTTGAACTATTGATCGGGCCGTGCAGAAATATGACTTTATCTGCTACATTGGAATTCACAACCAAATGTGTCTTTGTTCCAACCACTGTGTAAGCCC